TCCAGCCTATTCTTGAAATGAACAACTCACACACACTCCCTTTCCAAAAAAGATCAATACACCGAAAACTACACTTAGATTTATTGGATTTGTTGCTAAAATATCGGTATTAAACCCGAAACTCCCGGCGGATGGCCAGTGACCCAAGTAAACGAAAGAATCGGTTAAATTTTTCATATAATCTCCTCTTCTAGCTAAACTATAAAAACAAGAACTCTGTCCTTTTTTTTTATTCTTTTTATTTTCAATAAAAAGACATTTTAATTTAAAAATTTAATTTACCTATTTGGATATTTGTAAACAGAATCAAAAACCTATTCTATTTACAAATGTATTTTCCAAAATTTTTAATTTTCAATAATAATAATGAGACTTATTAGAATTAAGCTAGAATTTGAGACCAAGTTTTATGTCAAGTTCAAAAAACCTAAACCTCCTTTTTTCGCAACACTCCTTAAAAAAAAGTTTCTATTAAACTATTCTATTAAACTAAAAGAATAAGGGGAAGGAAGAAAGCGAATCGATGTGCTAATTCCCCATCCTCAAATTAGTCCTTCCCAAGGATTGTTGTCTCAATGAATAATTGTAGGAGTTAAATCTTGATAGAATTCAAAAAACTACGAAAAAAATCCAGAATTTTGTGATTTATAGGATTAAACAAAAGGATTCGCAAATAAAAGCGCTAATGCTACAACCAGGCCATAAATTGTTAAAGCTTCCATAAAAGCCAAACTAAGCAATAAAGTACCTCGTATTTTTCCTTCTGCCTCAGGTTGTCTCGCGATACCTTCGACAGCTTGACCCGCAGCTGTACCTTGACCAACTCCAGGTCCAATAGAAGCAAGCCCAACAGCCAACCCAGCAGCAATAACCGAAGCAGCAGAAACCAGTGGATTCATGATAAGTTCCTCATACCAAAATAAAGAAATAGTTAATGATACAATCATCCAATGACTTAGGACGTAATTCTAATTAAGTAATCGCTAAGATTCATCCAGCCAAAATAACCAAAAACTTGAATTGAAATAATATAATAAAATTATTGAATCATAAGAATTACTTTGATAGTAGTTCCTATCCACGGGATTTTAAAAAATTCATAATATATATATATATACGACTTTTTTATGCCATTTCTTTTTTGTGAACCATTCTTTGAATTCTTCATTCTTTTTTTTTATCATTTTTTCAGCCAATTCACAGATAAAAAGGAAGAACTTCTAATCGAATCCCTATCTAAATCGAAATTCACAAAAGTAGTAGGGCAGATTCAGATTATATAGATCTTTAACTCATATATACCTAGTCAATATCAAATATCACATATACAAGTGTTTCTTACATAACGTAAACCAACTATTCTATAATTGGGCTAACCTAAAAAAGAATATTTGAAAAAAAAATCGTTAATGATGACCTTCCATAGATTCACCTATATAAGCCGCAGCTAAAGTGGCAAAAATGAGAGCTTGAATCCCGCTTGTAAATAATCCAAGGAACATGACAGGTATAGGAACCACTAAAGGTACTAAAGAAACAAGAACAACAACGACTAATTCATCGGCTAATATATTTCCGAAAAGTCGAAAACTAAGTGATAGGGGTTTTGTAAAATCTTCTAAGATGTTAATGGGTAAAAGAATTGGAGTTGGTTGAATGTATTTACTGAAATACCCTAATCCTTTTTTGCTAAGACCCGCATAAAAGTAGGCTACTGATGTGAGTAAAGCTAAAGCAACCGTCGTATTTATATCATTCGTTGGTGCTGCTAACTCCCCTTGAGGTAACTGGATAATTTTCCACGGTAAAAGGGCTCCTGACCAGTTAGAAACAAAAATAAATAAAAACAGGGTTCCAATAAAGGGAACCCATGGACCATATTCTTCTCCAATCTGGGTTTTACTCACGTCTCGAATGAATTCAAGGACAAATTCAAAGAAATTTTGGCCGTCAGTTGGAATGGTTTGTGGATTGCGAATCGCTAGAACTGCGGAACCTAATAAGATAGCAATTACAACCCAAGAAGTAATAAGGACTTGGGCATGGACCTGGAAACCCCCTATTTGCCAATAGAAATGTTGGCCTACTTCTACACCAGATATCTCATATAACCCTTCTTTTATTAGTGTGTTGATGGAACATGATAAAACATTCATATTGCCCTCTGACAGAAATAAGAACTTTAAATTATTTTGATTCAAGATCCCCCCTTTTTTTTTACTTATTTACTTTAATTTTATATTTTAGTTTTGGATACCAACTAAACTAATCACACAATATCCCCAGTTTTTTTATCTCTTTTTCTTTTGTACAATTCAGGAGTAGTAACCGATTTTTTAAATCGAAATACAGGGAGCCCCTCCCTCAAAAAAAAATTGATTTATTTATCTTATTATTAATCAAGAATTTTGTATATAGCTAGAACGACCCTCACAAATTGCGAATACTAATTTGTTAAGAATGAATCGAATTGAAGCTATAGCGTCATCATTTGCTGGAA